AAAACGGAAGAATTATAAATTTCCAAAATAATAGATAGGAATATCGCAAATAGAGCCATTGCGACTCCCATAAGTGGTGTAGTCCCCCAGCCCGGAGCTACTTTACCATATTCCGAATTCAATGGTTTCAATAAATTCCCTACGGTAGTTTGTCTTGGCCTAGATCTAGAACTACCCTCAACGGTTTGTGTAGCCATAAATCCTATTTAATCATTGGTTGAGATCTGTTGACTTTGTATACCATTCCGTTGTAGTTGTAAATAAACTATCTTATCGTAGATCCGTTGTGATCTTGAAATTATCTAAAAATGGAAACAGCAACCCTAGTCGCCATCTTCATATCTGGTTTACTTGTAAGCTTTACGGGGTACGCCTTATATACCGCTTTTGGGCAACCCTCTCAACAATTAAGAGATCCATTCGAAGAACACGGGGACTAGACTAGTTGAAGTAATGAGCCGCCCGATATGGGAGGCTCATTACTTCAGTTGATATAATGAAAAATCATTTCATTTTTTAGTCGGAACCTTAGGTGGTTCTCGAAAAAAGATAGCGAAAAAAATTATCCCTAAAGTCGAGACTAAAAGGAAGGTATAAACCAATGCTTCCATAGATTCGATCGTGGTTTACAATTATAGCTTTCACACCTATTCGTTTGAGTGAGGTCGTTTACCATATCATATAAAAAAGGGAAAGAATCAAAGAAAAGAAGGTGATTCAAGTCAATATTTCTCGAGTACCCTATTCAATAAAAAAAAAATAGAAGCGAAAGATACCAGAGCAATCTTGTATCAAACTGCTTGTCTCCTTGTAGTTGGGTCTCCAAGTTTTTGGAATGCTCCAAATTCCACTTGAGCATCCAAATCTGGATCAATACCAGCAAAAACATCTCTGAACAAGGTTCTAGCGCCATGCCAAATGTGTCCGAAAAAGAAGAGCAAAGCAAACGAAGCATGCCCAAAAGTGAACCAACCCCTTGGACTACTACGAAAAACACCATCGGATTTCAAAGTAGCCCGGTCTAATTCAAAAATTTCACCTAATTGTGCACGTCTAGCATATTTTTTTACAGTAGCAGGATCACTATAACTGACTCCATTGAGTTCGCCACCATAGAACTCAACAGTTACACCTACTTGTTCAACACTATACTTTGATTCTGCCCTTCGAAAAGGAACATCTGCCCTCACAATTCCGTCTCCATCTACCAAAACTACCGGGAATGTTTCAAAAAAAGTAGGCATACGACGTACAAAAAGCTCGCGCCCTTCTTTATCTCTAAAGACGGGGTGGCCTAACCATCCAACAGCTATTCCATCCCCACTGTCCATTGAACCCGCTCTGAATAATCCCCCTTTTGCCGGATTATTACCAATGTAATCATAAAAAGCTAATTTTTCGGGAATTTTAGACCAAGCTTCCGATAAACTCAGATTTTCGGCTAGTCCGGCACCAACTCTTCGATATATTTCTTGCTGGAAGTATCCCTGATCCCACTGATAACGAGTGGGACCAAATAACTCGATTGGGGTAGTTGCTGAACCATACCACATAGTTCCAGCAACAACAAAAGCTGCAAAAAAAACAGCAGCGATACTACTAGAAAGTACAGTTTCAATATTGCCCATACGTAATCCTTTGTATAGACGTTGAGGCGGACGGACACTAAGATGGAATAGGCCCGCTAATATGCCCAGTGTACCCGCTGCAATATGATGAGAAGCGATTCCTCCCGGAATAAAAGGATCAAAACCTTCCGCGCCCCACGCTGGGCTTACAGATTGTACTTTTCCAGTTAGTCCATAAGGATCGGACACCCATATTCCAGGACCATATAAACCTGTTACATGAAATGCGCCAAAGCCAAAGCAAGCCACCCCTGAGAGAAATAAATGAATTCCAAAGATCTTGGGCAAATCCAAAGACGGTTTTCCCGTACGTTCATCACAGAATATTTCTAGGTCCCAATACACCCAATGCCATATGGCCGCCAAAAAGCACAAGCCAGAAAACACAATATGTGCACCTGCTACGCCTTCATAACTCCAAATACCTGAATTCGTTACAGTTCCTCCTGAAATACTCCAACCACCCCACGAATTGGTTATTCCTAAACGAGTCATGAAGGGTAGAACGAACATACCTTGTCTCCACATTGGATCAAGAACGGGGTCAGAGGGATCAAAAACCGCTAATTCGTATAGAGCCATAGAACCGGCCCAACCAGAAACTAGAGCCGTATGCATTATATGGACAGAAAGCAATCGACCGGGATCATTCAATACGACAGTATGAACACGATACCAAGGCAAACCCATGGAAATACCCCTTTATCAAAGAAAAATAGACACTATGTAACTTTATCGCATTGGAATATACTATGTACTTTTGAGCGGATTCTGTATGAGAAAAGAAAAGGTTACTATTTATTCTATTCCGTTTAAAATAACGGAAGAATTCTGTTCGTAAGAACAAAGAGAAGCAGATCTATTCTATACCCGATAAGTACCAATACGCAATGGGAGCATCGGTCCCATTTTGTGGGAACGAATGGATGGATACTTGTTTATTATTAGAACGATTGATCCCTTCATTAAAATTTGTATTTATTCATTCTCTCTTTCTCTAAAAACCTTCCCATTTATGTATAAACTAGTAGAATAAACAGAAAAAAATGATGAAGACAATAAACTCATTCTTACGTTTCCGTATTAAAGTGAAGTATAGTACTTAATTTTTTTCTTTAATTTAATGCCCATTGGTGTTCCAAAAGTACCTTTTCGGAGTCCTGGAGAGGAAGATGCAGTTTGGGTTGACGTATAGTGCGACTTGTCAGACATATTGGGTCATATGGGATTTACCCGTTTTCTCCCCCGATCGAGATATCCTCTGTTTCGCCCAAGAAATATTGTATTGATTGGTTCTTCAATCATTCGGAGCGTGAAGTGAAATTGGATCAATTTCTATTGAGGATCAATATTATCAATTAGAAGAATTTATGGTTGACTTGGACTAAAAAAATCAAATATCCAGGCTCCGTTCAGAAAATACCAAACAAATTGGTAATAGTAATATATGTACAATTACCGCTTGTAGCATAGACGATTCGTAATATTTAATTCAATTATAGGAGTGATCTCAAACTGACATGCCAACCAATATGATGAATACATCGAATAGTTTGGGAGAGGCATAAAACGAATTTTAAAAGTCGTAGCAAAAAGAAATGGTACTGAGATTATTTGTCCTATATGTGCAAATGGAATTCGGATAGATCTTTCCCCGGAGTAGAACATGAACCTAAAAGAATTGAAAGGACCCATTCAGGAACAAGAAAATGACATCGTGATTTGAATCTCGACGAAACAATACATCAATGAAAGGTTAATACAAAAAATGAAGTTCAGTAAATTCTTTTTTTTTTTAGGGATATGGAAGGGAGCCAAAACTTATGTTTTTTTTTGAAAAATAGAAGAAAAACCCCTTTATTTTCATTAGAAAAACGGAAATCTGTTACAAAAAAAAAAGATAGGATTGGAATCGACACATTGATTCTTTTTTCACAATTTTTTTGAACCGTATGCATCCAAAGATGCGCGTACGGTTCAAAGGGGATACAATTTTGTCCTAATCAACCGACTTTATCGAGAAAGATTACTTTTTTTAGGCCAAGAAGTTGATAGTGAGATCTCAAATCAACTTGTTGGTCTCATGGTATATCTCAGTATAGAAGATGATACTAGGGATCTTTATTTGTTTATAAACTCTCCCGGCGGATGGGTAATACCAGGAATAGCCATTTATGATACTATGCAATTTGTTTCGCCCGATGTGCATACAATTTGCATGGGATTAGCCGCTTCAATGGGATCTTTCATTCTGGTCGGAGGAGAAATTACCAAACGTCTAGCATTCCCTCACGCTTGGCGCCAATGAGTTTTTATTTGAAAAAAAAAAGAAGAAGACTATGCCTTCGCCATATCGAATGTGAATAATATGAAAAATAGGTAATAATAGCATGGCACTTCGAGTTCGATATGAACAAACTAGTATTGTTTTTCCTAACATGAGATTTTGTATCGAGATAGTAGTATGAAACAAAGGTTATTCCGATTTGATCTTATGTGTCAGGAGTACATTTCAGCGTCACAAACCGTTTTTCTTCCACACCAGAAGTCTCTTTATCTTTATGATAGTTACGTTACGAAAGAAAGAGTACGAAAATGAAAAAAAAAAAGAAACTTTGGGATTGCTAAATCACAGACGAGATAAATATAGAAAGCAACAGAACCATCATAGTATTTTTTGACTCCTACAATACGAAAGGAAGGGTGGTAAATGGATCATTCAACGATCTGGATCGGATGGATTCTATTTTTTTCTTCGATAGAATAGAAATTGAAGAGAAGGGAGGAAGAAATGCCATTGCAGAGCCGTATGCAATGCACAAAAGATGCCTGTACGGCTGTTCCATTCTATTTGTTTTTTTTTCTTCTTGTTTTTTTATCCCTTACTTTAGCCCAATCCTGCAAGATAGAAGAACCGTTCATGCATGAGGTTATATCAATATTATCAGGGTCATGATTCACCAACCTGCTAGTTCTTTTTATGAGGCACAAGCGGGGGAATTTATCCTGGAAGCGGAAGAACTACTGAAACTTCGCGAAACCCTCACAAAGGTTTATGTACAAAGAACGGGCAACCCTTTATGGGTTATATCCGAAGACATGGAAAGGGATGTTTTTATGTCAGCAACAGAAGCCCAAGCTCATGGTATTGTTGATCTTGTAGCGGTCGAAAATGAAAATACTGGAGATTTCGTGTAAATACATGATTCCTTTTCAAATCAGAATTCGAATTTTTCGTGATTTGATATTGAATAGAAATAATTCATAATCATCAATCATCAGGTTAAGATCGATCTAAACCAACCTATTTTATTATATATATGTATGATATGCCGACAATTAAACAACTTATTAGAAACACAAGACAGCCAATAAGAAAAATCACGAAATCCCCCGCACTTCGAGGATGTCCTCAGCGTCGGGGAACATGTACTAGGGTGTATGTGCGACTCGTTTAGATCATGAGTTCGAACAAACGAAACCATTTTTCCAGTGCCAATCACCAATAGGATAGATAGAGTGGAAAAAGCCATTTTTACTATCTAAAAATGAGGATGAGGATCTATCATATACCTATATTTTTTGTGTATGAAATTTATGGTTTCCATTGGTGCAAATCCAATCACCTCAATTTGAGATGAAAAGCAATTCCCCATTGGTAGCAAATAGTTATCCATTAAGCGGAGGAAATAGTATAGTACTACAAGAAGCAAAAAGGTTATGCTCCCTTTCTTGAAAGAACGGACTAACAAGGTCAGCTACCTAGCCAACTTTCATAATTAAATGCCGTCACTGTATGGATAGCCTTTTTTGTGAAAAGATCTATTACTGTATAATTGATTGGTAGAGCCAAAGAGAGTGAACTATACAAGTTTACAATAACATTTGATTAAATGAAAGAAGAGGCTCCGGTGTATAGAGAGGACCTCACCGTTTATGAAATAACCATAGAAACGATGGAACCCACTATTTTTTGCTTTTATTTAATATCGTTAGAATTTCTTATTTCTAGGTATTTTACCTGGAAGGATTCAAAATAGTGGTTGGGAAGGTCATAGTAGCAAAAGCCATTGGAATTTATATTTTATATATCGGAATAATCCGTTTTGTTATTAATCAACCGGGGGATAAAAGGATGACTGAAAGAAGAGAAATCAATTAGTTATTCATTCATTAAAGTGTAATTTGATTCAATGACCAGAGTTAGACGAGGATATATAGCTCGGAGACGTCGAACAAAAATTCGTTTATTTGCATCAACCTTTATAGGGGCGCATTCAAGACTTACTCGAACCATTACTCAACAGAAAATGAGAGCTTTGGTTTCCTCTCATCGAGATAGGGGCAGGCAAAAGAGGGACTTTCGTCGTTTGTGGATCGCTCGGATAAATGCAGCGGCTCGTGAGAAAGGGGTATTCTATAGTTATAGTAGATTAATACACAATCTGTACAAGAAGCAATTACTTCTTAATCGTAAAATACTTGCGCAAATAGCTATATCAAATAAAAATTGTCTTTACATGATTTCCAATAAAATTATGAAATAAAAGACATTCTAAAGTCATATATAGGAATGATTGAAACCGAATTGCATTCCCCGGAGAATGGACTCCGGGAAGATAGAATAAAAAAAATTCAGATAAGATAAGTAGTAGAAATGAACGAACATCTTTCAAAAAAAAAAAAGATTTATTCTTTCCCTATTTGTTGTTTCTTATAACACAACAATCAAATCTGGATTTGAGGCTTTTCGAACAAAACATCAATCTGAGCTTGAATTCCGATTGAAGTTTTGAATCAATGGAAGAGTATATCTATTTGTTTCTGGTTCTAGGACCGGTAGTTCTAGGGATTGACTCGGCTCTCTCAAACTGTTTTTCATTATTAAGAAAAGGTAACAAAGATAAAATACGAGCTTGTTTTATAGCAATAGTAATTAATCGTTGTTGTTTCAAGGTCAATCTATTCACCCGTCTAGATAATATTTTTCCTTGTTCACTAATAAATCGACTAATTAAACTCATGTTTCTATAATCAATTCGATCCCCCGATTCAATTGGGGGAAAACGCCTACGAAAAGATCGCTTGGATTTACGAAAAGGTTGCTTGGATTTATCCATGGTTTATTCCTTATCTCTAAAATTCTATTTCTTTATTTTCTTTATTCATTTCAGATCCGACCGAAATAGGTTTTTTTGTATATTCTATATTTTTATTTGTATATTATATATATATATGTTTATGTTAAGATATGTTAAGTTCTTCCTTTTCCTGCCCCCTTGAAAGATCAAACACACGTTCGATTTATTTCTTTATTTCCCCATGAATCCTATGCTTGTGACAATATCGACAAAATTTTCTCAAGTCTAATCGACTGGGTGTATTGTGCCGATTCTTTTGAGTAATATATCTAGAAATGCCTGGCGATTCCTTATTGACACCATTTTGGACACAACTGGTACATTCCAAAATAACTCTAACTCGGATATCTTTACCCTTAGCCATGAACCCCCTTTGTATTTTTGTTTGATCAACTTAACTCTTCTGTTTTCGACCCGAACCTAAGAAGACGAAAAGAACAAAAAAGAAAAAAAAAATCAATATCAATAGAAGTTACTAATTAGAAATTCCATTTCTAAATATTTTGTTGTAATTCTAATTAATATTAATAGAATATTATTATATATATAGTAATAATGTAAGTAATACAATTTTTTTCTAACTATCAATTATTCCTATCCTAATCCCAGTATTTCATTTAAGTATCTTTTTTTTATGCTATGATTTCGTGGAGCTTTTTTTTTTACCTTAGACTGAACCCCCCTTTCTATTTCTGTTCTCCAAAATGGGATCTTAGATCCACCGGATTTTTGCTGAGGTTCAATATACTTTTTCTTTCTCTTTCCTTCCTATCCTAAAGAACTGAAAAAAAGGGGGACTAAGTTTAAGTTTTAGTCACGTCACGTAGAATTGTATCTCAAATTTTCTTAATTTTTTTCGCATATTATATTTATTATATTAATAATATTAATATAATATTAATAACTAATAATCTAGAAAAAAGGGAATGACAAAGCATCCGGGAATAAACGATTAATTTCTATCAATAGACCCGCTAAAGACCCAAACCATAGAGTAGTTAGCACAGGCGCTGTGGAAAGATATGTTTTTATATCTCGCATTGAAAATCCTCCTTATTTATTGTAATACATATATGGTCAGATGCTGTAGTTCAAGATCATTTGTATTTTTTTGTACGGAATTCCTAACAAAAATGGATATGTACAATGAACAGTAGATAAGATTTTCCTACCCCTGTCCCTAAAAAAGAAAAAGAGACCCTCTTCTTCCTAAGCAAAATAGTCATCTTTTTTATACGTTAGGTTTCAGATGTATATAATTCTTTTATTATATGAAACCAAAAAGAAGAAATGACAAGAAAATTGTATATGGATCGAGGAAAAAATAACGATGTGGAAAACAAGACATGGATTTTGTACAATGACACTGTACAAAAATTTTGTAAAAGGGATGTAGCGCAGCTTGGTAGCGCGTTTGTTTTGGGTACAAAATGTCACGGGTTCAAATCCTGTCATCCCTACCTATTACTTTTCCTATGGGTGGTAACGAGGGATTAATTGACTGGGATCTGAGTGAGATCAATTAAATAAAATTGGACATAATCTTTCATTTTTGCATACCAATGTATACAAGACGCATTGGGGGTACAAAAATGAGAAAATCCTTTTCTTTACAATCGTATCTCCTGTCATAAAAAAGCGCTCTTAGTTCAGTTCGGTAGAACGCGGGTCTCCAAAACCCGATGTCGTAGGTTCAAATCCTACAGAGCGTGATTCCGTTTATGTTATTTCGAATCACAATAAAAAAAAACTTAACAAAACACAGTTGAATTGCAACTTGAATTTGACCTCCTGCAAGGAGGAGGTCAATCAAAAAAAAATGTTATTCAATCAAAGGTCCAACTGATCACCGCGTCTGTATTGTAAATATGCAGTTACAAATAATCCTGCTAAAGTAATAGGAATTAGACCTAAGACGATTCCAAATAGAAGAACTTCAATCATTTCGATTTGTTTGAGGAGATAAAAAGAAAGGTAAGATCTATCCCTAAATATTAATCTGAAAAATCCATGAATCTCAATGACCAAGAGTTACCAATATGACCAAGAATTCACAATTGACACGGGAAAGGACCGTAGAATACCTGAAGGAGAGATTTTTATGAATTTGTTCATTCAATTCATTTCAAATAAGTCGTATCTTGTTCAAACCAATCAATAGAGCTGGGGTTATAGTTGAAGCAGCCAATAGAAAACCGAAATAACTCGTTATAGTAAGCATGAAAGAGCTAAATTAGATATCTTCTTTTGATACATATGTTGATAAAACACTTACCTAAGTTTCCATTTTTGAATTTTATACTTACTTTAAACCATTGGATTCAGTAATAGGTTGAGTAATTGTCCATAATATCTCAAATCAGAAGAAAAAAAGGATCCGGGGGTTTATCGAAAAACCTTTATTTTCATTTTTTATTTCGAGTCCAACTCGATTCGAAGAAAAGCAACTTCCCTTATCCTTTTAGGTTCTATTCCATATTCTGTTTTTCCATATCAAGAAGTTCCATCTTGTAGTTCGGTCAAGAACAAGAAAGAACCCTTGTTTTGGATCTAATGTAACAATGGTTGCATTGCAAATATTGATTGTTCCAACTATGTTCTGTTTCTTTCATCAAATACTATCTACTCTAATCAATCTATTTCTATTATAGTATAGTAATAGTATATTTTTTGTACGACCAATCAATTACTTGAAATAAATGAAAGTATTCGAACAAAAAAATGGGAACCATAAAAAGGGTTTATCAATTTTAGATATAATTAAATTGTGTGAAGATAATACTATCTTTCACTTTCAGGAATTAGTAGAACCCATTGATTCACACTTTCCCAAGACCTTTACTTTCTATTTCGAAGTCAATAATGGAAACCTTATAAAGAATTTATTTGAGGAATTTTCTATTGATCTATTGAATAACATACAATTATGCTGCAATTATGCATAGACAAGGAACAAAAAATAAGAAAGAAATTCTGTAGTATTTCATTTCGATACTGATCGAGACTGCGTTGCTGTGCCAGAGGAAGGATAGCTATACTGATTCGGTATACTCTAAATACACCTTTGGTACAAAATTGACAATCTCACAAAGATGAAATATCAGTGGTTTTCTCTTTACTGATCCCATCTTTCGCGGAATCAATTCCCTTTTTTTAATGTACAAGAATTTTTGGAGCTCAGCATGTCTGGAAGCACGGGAGAACGTTCTTTTGCTGATATTATTACCAGTA